CCCTCTTTTTGGACCGAATAGACAAATCCCCCATTTTTTCTTTTGATATTTCCGAACATATAAACCTAATTTTGAGAAATTTTATGTGGACAAACACAGAACTCAAAATTTCGGATTATAAAGAGAAAACCACAGAAGAAAGTGAGAAAAAAAAGGAAGAGGATAAAAAAGAGGAAGCCAAAAGAAAGGAGAAAGTACGTATAGAAATAGCGGAAGCCTGGGATAGTATTTTACTTGCTCAAGTACTAAGAGGTTCTTTGTTAGTAACCCAATCGATTCTTAGAAAATATATTATATTGCCTTCATTGATAATAGTTAAAAATATCGCCCGTATGCTATTGTTTCAATTTCCCGAATGGTCCGAGGATTTTAAAGATTGGAATCGAGAAATGTATGTTAAATGCACCTATAATGGCGTTCAATTATCAGAAAAAGAATTTCCAAAAAACTGGTTAACAGACGGTATTCAGATTAAGATCCTATTTCCTTTTCGTCTGAAACCTTGGCACACATCTAACCCACGAGCCCCTTATAATGATCCAATGAAAAAGAAAGATTCAAAAAATGATTTTTGTTTTTTAACAATTTTTGGAATGGAAGCTGAATTCCCTTTTGATTCTCCCAGAAAACAACTTTCATTTTTTGAACCCATTTTTAAAGAACTCAAAAGAAAAATTAGAAAATTGAAAAAGAAATGCTTTCTAATTCTAAGAATTTTAAAAGAAAAAACAAAATTGTTTGTAAATGTTTTAAAAGAAACAAAAAAATGGGTCATTAAAAGGATTCTTTTTTTAAAAGAAATAAAAAAAGAACTCTCACAAATAAATCCAATTCTATTATTTGGATTGAGAAAAAGAAAAGTATATGAATTGAGTAAAACTAAAAAAGATTCTATAACCAGTAATCTGATGATTGATGAATTGTCCATTGAAACTATACCATCATCCATTGAAACTATACCTCGGAATTGGACAAATTATTCATTGACAGAAAAAAAAATGCAGGATCTAACTGATAGAACAAGAACAATCATAAACCAAATAGAAAAAATTACAAATAAAAAAAAGGGCGGATTTCGAATTCCGGATCGAAATATTCGTTCTAACAAAATAAGTGATGATGATAAAGGGTTGGAATCACAAAAAAATATTTGGCAGATATTAAAAAGAAAAAATGCTCGACTAATACGCAAATTACATTATTTTATGAAATTTTTCATTGAAAGGATATACATAGATATCTTTCTGTGGATCATTAATATTCCTAGGATCAATACACAACCATTTCTTGAATCAATAAAAAAAATTATTAATAAATACATTACCAATAATGAAACAAATCAAGAAAAAATGGATAAAACAAATCAAAGTTTAATTCACTTTATTTCGACTATAAAAAAGGCACTTTATAATACTAATATTAGTAATAAGAATTCAAATACTTTTTGTGACTTATCCCACTTTTCACAAGCCTATGTATTTTACAAACTCTCACAAACCCAATTTATTAATTTTGATTTTTATAAGTTAAAATCTGTCTTTCAATATAATGGAGCAGCCCCTTTTATTAAGAATGAAATAAAGGATTATTTTGTTGGAACACAAGAACTTTTTCATTCTCAATTAAGACATAAGAATCGTCAGAATTCTGGAATAAATCAATGGACAAATTGGTTAAGGAATCATTATCAATATGATATATCTCAGATTAGATGGTCTAGACTAGTACCACAAAAATGGCGAAATCGATTCAATCAACACTGTATGAATCAAAATAAGGATTTATGCAACTCATCTAAAAAAACCAAATTTATTCACTACGAAAAACAAAATAATTTTGAAACGGCTTCATTACTAAATGAAAAAGAGAATTTTAAAAAACAATATAGATATGATCGGTTAGCATATAAATCTATTAATTCTGAAGATACGAAGTACTCTTCAATTTATGAATCGTCATTACACGTAAAAAATAACCAAGAAGTTTTTTCGAATTCCAACACAAATAAACGAAAATTTTTTTATATGATGGAAGGTATTCCTATTATCCCTATCAATAAGGATCTAGTACAAGATGATATTATAGATATGGAGAAAAATCTGGATAGAAAATATTTTGATTGGAGAATTCTCGATTTTTGTCTTAGAACGAAAATCGATATCGAGGCTTGGATCAATATTGATACTGACCCAAACAGTAATAAAAAATCTACTAAGGCTAAGCTTAATAATTATCAAATAATTGAGAAAATCAAAAAGAAAAATCTTTTTTATCTCACAATTCATCAAGATCAAGAAATCAACTTATCCAATCAAAAAAGTTTTTTTGATTGGATGGGAATGAATGAAGAAATACTAAATCGTCCCATATCAAATCTTGAACGTTGGTTCTTCCCAGAATTTTTGATATTTTATAATTTGTATAAAACAAAACCGTGGGTTATACCAATAAAATTACTTCTTTTAGATTCTAATATAAATGAAAACGCTACTGATATTGAAAACAAAAGCATCGCTGGAAATAAAAAAAAAGATCCTTTTATATCAATATCCTCCAATGAAAAAAAATCTCTTGAATTAAAAAAACGAAATAAAGGGCAAAAAGAATCCGCGGACCAAGCAAACCTTGAATCTGCTCTTTCAAACCAAGAAAAAGATGTTGAAGAAGATTATACGGGCTCGGACATGAAAAAACATAAAAATAAAAAGCAATACAAGAACAATACAAAAGCGGAGTTTGATTTCTTACTAAAAAGGTATTTTCTTTTTCAATTGCGATGGGATGATATTTTAAATAAAAAAATAATTAATAACATCAAAGTATATTGTCTCCTGCTTAGACTGATAAATCCACGAGAAATAACTATATCCTCTATTCAAAGGGGAGAAATGAGTCTTGATATTCTGATGATTCAGAAAAATTTAACTCTTACAGAATTGATCAAAAGAGGAATTTTGATTATTGAACCAATTCGTCTATCTATAAAAAATGATGGGCAATTTATTATGTCTCAAACCATTGGTATTTCGTTGGTTCATCAAAGTAAACACAAAATGAATCAAAAATACCGAGAAAAAACTCATGTTGATAAGAATTCTGATGAAGTCATTACCAAATATAAAAAGATGACTGGAAATAGGGATAATAAAAATCATTATGATTTGTTTGTTCCTGAAAATCTTTTATCACCTAGACTTCGGAGAGAATTTCGAATTCTAATTTGTTTCAATTCTAGGAATAGAAATGATATGCATAAAAATTCAGCATTGGGGAATGGGAATAAGGTAAACAGTCAGGTTTTGGATAAAAGCAAAGGATATCAAAAGAAACTTATTAAATTAAAGTTATTTCTGTGGCCCAATTATCGATTAGAAGATTTAGCTTGTATGAATCGGTATTGGTTTGATAGCAATAACGGCAGTCGTTTCGGTATGGTAAGGATACATATGTATCCGCGATTGAAAATTCATTACTAGTATATTTTTGCTATCTTTCCCATATCGTAGCGGGTCTATGACGACAAAGAGGTGCACACATTCATTGTCTTACATTCCATTCTGATACATGATACTAATTCAATGACATATCAATTCGATCTCGAAATGAATCAATAAAATCTTCTGATTTTAGGACTAAGTTTTTATCTTTTTGGAGTACGGAAAACAACCATGCTTTTGTATACCTTTTCAAATCGAATTTTTAAATTAAAATCGGATTGATTTAATTTGATTTAATAAAATTCGAAATTAGAACAAAATTAAGATTATTGTCTATACCAAACTAAAACAAGTGGCATTATTATTACTGATCAATAAAGATATCTATCAATAAAAATATCTTAAAAAAAGAAGGGGGTTTCATTTTATGGTAAAAAATTCATTCATCTCAGTTATTTCACAAGAAGAAAAAGAAGAAAACAGGGGTTCTGTTGAATTTCAAATATTTAGTTTCACCAATAGGATACGAAGACTTACTTCACATTTACAATTACACAAAAAAGACTATTTATCTCAGAGAGGTCTACGTAAAATTCTGGGAAAACGCCAACGACTGCTATCTTATTTGTCAAAGAAAAATAGAATAGGTTATAAAGAATTAATTAATCGGTTGGATATTCGGGAATCAAAAACTCGTTAATTTGAAGAAGCATTTTGAATTATTTGATTTATTAGATCTTGAATTTGAATGAACTTTTTTTCGTTTTCAACAATTCATGAAAGAATGAATTAAGGAAAAACCTATGAATATACCAGCTCCAAGAAAAGACCTCATGGTAGTCAATATGGGTCCCCACCATCCATCAATGCATGGTGTTCTTCGACTTATCATTACTCTAGATGGTGAAGATGTTATTGACTGTGAACCAATATTGGGTTATTTACACCGAGGGATGGAAAAAATTGCGGAAAACCGAACAATTATACAATATTTGCCTTATGTAACACGTTGGGATTATTTAGCTACTATGTTCACAGAAGCAATAACGGTAAATGGACCGGAACAGCTGGGAAATATTCAAGTACCTAAAAGAGCCAGCTATATCAGAATAATTATGTTGGAGTTGAGTCGTATAGCTTCTCATCTGTTATGGCTCGGTCCTTTTATGGCGGATATTGGTGCACAGACTCCCTTTTTCTATATTTTCAGAGAAAGAGAATTAGTATATGATCTATTCGAAGCTGCCACCGGTATGAGAATGATGCATAATTATTTTCGGATCGGAGGGGTAGCGGCTGATCTCCCTCATGGCTGGATAGATAAATGTTTGGATTTCTGCGATTATTTTTTAATAAGGGTTGCTGAATATCAACAACTTATTACACGCAATCCTATTTTTTTAGAACGAGTCGAGGGGGTAGGCATTATTGGTCGAGAGGAAGTAATAAATTGGGGTTTATCGGGACCAATGCTGCGAGCGTCCGGAATACAATGGGATCTTCGTAAAGTTGATCAGTATGAGTGTTATGACGAATTTGATTGGGAAGTACAGTGGCAAAAAGAAGGGGATTCGTTGGCTCGTTATCTAGTCCGAATTGGTGAAATGATGGAATCCATAAAAATTATTCAACAGGCTCTCGAAGGAATTCCGGGGGGGCCATATGAGAATTTAGAAACCCGATACTTTGATAGAGAAAGGAATCCAGAATGGAATGATTTTGAATATCGCTTTATTAGTAAAAAACCTTCTCCTACATTTGAATTGCCGAAACAAGAACTTTATGTGAGAGTCGAAGCTCCAAAAGGAGAGTTGGGGGTTTTTCTGATAGGGGATCGGAGTGGTTTTCCTTGGAGATGGAAAATTCGACCGCCGGGTTTTATCAATTTGCAAATTCTTCCTCAGTTAGTTAAAAGAATGAAATTGGCTGATATTATGACAATACTAGGTAGTATAGATATCATTATGGGAGAAGTTGATCGTTGAAATGATAATTGATACACCAGAAGTACAAGATATCGATTCTTTTTCTAGATTGGAATTTTTAAAAGGGGTCTATGGAATTATATGGTTACTTATTCCTATTTTGACTCTTGTATTGGGAATCACAATAGGCGTACTGGTAATTGTATGGTTAGAAAGAGAAATATCCGCGGGAATACAACAACGTATTGGACCTGAATACGCCGGTCCTTTGGGAGTTCTTCAAGCTCTAGCAGATGGGACAAAACTTCTTTTCAAAGAAAATCTTTTTCCATCTAGAGGGGATACTCGTTTATTCAGTATCGGTCCATCCATAGCAGTGATATCAATTTTAGTAAGCTATTTAGTAGTTCCGTTTGGTTATCGCCTTGTTTTAGCGGATCTCAATATTGGTGTTTTTTTATGGATTGCTATTTCAAGTATTGCTCCCATTGGACTTCTTATGTCAGGATACGGGTCAAATAATAAATATTCCTTTTTAGGTGGTCTACGAGCTGCTGCTCAATCGATTAGTTATGAAATACCATTAACTTTATGTGTGTTATCAATATCTCTACGTGCGATTCGTTGATATATAGACATAAACTTTTCTCTATTCTTCCTTTCTAGGAAAGCGGTGGAATGAATTGAGTAAAGTTAGATATCTTCATTTTTTTTATTCATTATTCGGATTGAAGAATTAAATAAAATAGTTATATGAGTGAAAGAAAACAGCTTATATTATATATAATATATAAATTAGATAATTTATTAGATAATTTAGAATATATAAATTCGCAGTAAAAATATTGAGTCTCATTTTCCATGTATAAGAGTTAAAGAGTTAAGCGGAAATAAACATAAACATAAGAAACCGTTTACCCCAAGATTGGTTAATTAGTCATCCTGACTTGAAGCGGGCTCAAAAGATCCACCGTATTGAGTTTTCACTATCATTTGTATGTATTAAGATACATGTATTATCATAACGGGGGGTTGAACAAAAACGAGTGGATGGTTAGAAACACCAAGATATGTAACGGATTTGTAATGGAAATGGAAATTCTGTAAATTATCCAAAAGGACATTTTTACATAATATACAAACAAAGAATACTAATTGGGGCTTAAAGTTGGTAGAAATTATTAGGCAGTACTCCCCAAGGCACGATTCCAATCCAGAGTATGCTCCTATCCACCGATTAAATACATAACTATTGGGAACGAAAAAATCCTTTATTTTGTAAGCCCTCTTTTTTTCAGAAATAGAAAGAAGAATAGGAATGAAAAAAAAAGAGAAAGAAACCCAATTCCAATAAAAAAATATCTTTTTTATCCTTTTCCATATCCCTATTCATATATAGAATATGTATCATAATTCATGAATTAATATGGAATTCTTTTTCATAAGTAAAAACGACGGGCTAGTTATATTTCTACAAGAAGTATTTTATTGAAGAATTAAGTTATTACTCAACAAAGAAGAATTGAAATTATTAAAGAAGGGGTGAGATCAATTCAGAAGTACTTTGTTTTTTTTTTTTATTATTAATTTATTTTATTTAATTATTAATTTATTTTATTTAATTATTAAAATAAGAATTATATAAAACTAATAATTATAACAGACAGAATTCAATTGGTCTAATTTGGGACCGTCCAATAAAGTTTGACCTTATCCATCCTACAAACATATCAAGATAAAATAATACTTACCCGGTCCTTAGATTTATTTATGGCCTTCAAGGAGCCGTATGAGGTGAAAATCTCATGTACGGTTCTGTAATAGCGATGGTAACAGTGATGGTATCACCGACTATGATTATCTAACAGTTCAAGTACAATTGATATAGTTGAGGCGCAATCAAAATATGGTTTGGGGGGGTGGAATTTGTGGCGTCAGCCTATAGGGTTTATCATTTTTCTCATCTCTTCCCTAGCAGAATGTGAGAGATTACCTTTTGATTTACCAGAAGCAGAAGAAGAATTAGTAGCAGGTTATCAAACCGAATACTCGGGTATCAAATTTGGTTTATTTTATGTTGCTTCCTATCTAAACCTATTAGTTTCTTCATTATTTGTAACAGTTCTTTACTTGGGAGGTTGGAATATCTCTATTCCAGACATATATGTTTCTGAGTTTTTTGAAATAAATAAACTGGGTGGAGTCTTTGGAGCGACAATTGGTATCTTTATTACATTAACTAAAACTTATTTGTTCTTGTTCATTCCTATCACAACAAGATGGACTTTGCCGAGGCTAAGAATGGACCAACTATTAAATCTTGGATGGAAATTTCTTTTACCGATCTCTCTCGGTAATCTATTATTAACAACTTCTTCCCAACTCTTTTCGCTATAAAGGAATATTCTATATTCACAATCTGTCTCAAACAAGAGAAATAAACAAACATAAAATTATTCATATATATATTCACGATATGTTTTCTATGGTAACTGGGTTCATGAATTATGGTCAACAAACAATACGGGCTGCAAGGTACATTGGTCAAAGTTTCATGATTACTTTATCTCACGCAAATCGTTTACCCGTAACTATTCAATATCCTTATGAAAAATTAATCACCGCGGAGCGTTTCCGTGGTCGAATTCATTTTGAGTTTGATAAATGTATTGCTTGTGAAGTATGTGTTCGTGTATGTCCTATAGATCTACCCGTTGTTGATTGGAAATTGGAAACGGATATTCGAAAGAAACGATTACTTAATTACAGTATTGATTTCGGAATCTGTATATTTTGTGGTAATTGTGTTGAGTATTGTCCAACAAATTGTTTATCAATGACTGAAGAATATGAACTTTCTACTTATGATCGTCACGAATTAAATTATAATCAAATTGCTTTGGGTCGTTTACCGATGTCAGTAATTGACGATTATACAATTCGAACAATTTTTAATTCGCCTCAAATAAAAAATAAGTAAATCTCGTGATTAAAGAATAATTTCCAATTACTTTAACAATACTAAGGTTGGTTTTTGATCTAATTTAACGAAATAAAGGTTCTTTCGTTTTGTTTGGTCAATAACTACAAATTCCAACTATTGATTGGTTGATAAGAATCGAGCCTTAATTTGGATTGAAAATCTATTAATTAATATATCTGTATATATTTCGAAATAAAAAATTATAAAAAATTTCGGATTAGAACTATTCCTTCAGATAAAGAATAAAATTAGCCCAATAATTGTACCTACATTTAGTCATATCTCTTAGGATTTAATTAGGAATTTCTCAAAAAAAAAAAAATTTCTGGTCGGGTCTCAATAAGGTCATGAAAAACATTTAGATTTATTTATCTCTTATTTTACATATAATGGATTTGCCTGGACCAATACATGATTTTCTTTTAGTCTTTCTGGGATCGGGTCTTATACTAGGAGGTATAGGTGTGGTATTATTTACCAACCCCATTTATTCTGCCTTTTCATTGGGACTAGTTCTTGTTTGTATATCCTTATTCTATATTCTATTAAACTCCTATTTTGTAGCTGCTGCACAACTTCTTATTTACGTGGGAGCTATAAATGTTTTAATTGTATTTGCTGTGATGTTCATGAATGGTTCAGAGTATTACAAAGATTTTAATCTTTGGACTGTTGGGGATGGGATTACTTTGCCTGTTTGTACAAGTATTTTTGTTTTACTAATGATTACTATTACGGATACGTCATGGTACGGGATTATTTGGACTACAAGATCAAACCAGATTATAGAGCAAGATTTGATAAGTAATAGTCAACAAATTGGAATTCATTTATCAACAGATTTTTTTCTTCCATTTGAATTCATTTCGATAATTCTTTTAGTCGCTTTGATAGGCGCAATTGCCGTAGCGCGCCAGTAATAAATCTCTAGAATTAGCAACAGTAATCAAAAAATGCAACTCTGTTCTGTGTTATTACATTTTTTTATCTTCCATTTTTAAATTGGTTATGTCTAAAACTCAAAATAAAAATTCTTTTATTTAATCTATTACTAATACAATATATTCCTTTGTTCCGGACTTTATATTCTAGTCAATTGAATCTGTTGAATTGTTGTTCAGTTCATATTGAAATGAATCAAAATTGATAAGGAGTTAGTCAATGATGCTCGAGCATGTACTTGTTTTGAGTGCCTACTTATTTTCTATCGGTATCTATGGATTGATCACGAGCCGAAATATGGTTAGAGCCCTTATGTGTCTTGAACTTATACTGAATGCAGTTAATATAAATTTCGTAACATTTTCTGATTTTTTTGATAGCCGGCAATTAAAAGGAAATATTTTCTCCATTTTTGTTATAGCTATTGCCGCCGCTGAAGCAGCTATTGGACCGGCTATTGTTTCGTCAATTTATCGTAACAGAAAATCAACTCGTATCAATCAATCGAATTTGTTGAATAAGTAGTATTAATCATAGAAATTAGAATATTCTCATAGAAATTAGAATATTCATAAATTCAAATTAACATGCCCATACATTAAATCTAATCCACATTTTCGAAAATGTAAGAAATCAAAGTATCTTGGCTCTATCGCGCGAGTCGATCCAGAAGTAGATTGCTTCAAAATTTCTGGTAAATTATTGATTCATCTGGTGTTTAAATATATGATTCATTTACAAATTTACTAGATCGAAAATTTCTGACGTTCAAAAATTTATAGATCCAATGTCACACTCAGTAAAAATTTATGATACGTGTATAGGGTGTACTCAATGTGTGCGAGCCTGCCCAACCGATGTATTAGAAATGATACCTTGGGACGGATGTAAAGCTAAGCAAATCGCTTCTGCTCCAAGAACAGAGGACTGTGTCGGTTGTAAGAGATGTGAATCCGCCTGTCCAACGGATTTCTTGAGTGTTCGCGTTTATTTATGGCATGAAACAACTCGAAGTATGGGTCTAGCTTATTAATACGTTCCAGAAAACCCTACTCGAATACATTTGATTTTTTTACCTTTACCGACAAAAACCCGCGCTCAAAATATATTTATTTCGAGCACGGGTTTTTCTGGTCCAAGTTTATTTTGTTTTTACTATGAATAATTTTCCTTGGTTAACGCTAGTTGTAGTTTTGCCAATAACCGCGGGTTCCTTAATTTTCTTTCTTCCTCATAGAGGAAATAAGGTAATAAGATGGTATACCATATCTATATGCATAACGGAACTCCTTCTAACAACCTATGCATTCGGTTATCATTTCCAATTGGATGATCCGTTAATGCAACTAACGGAGAATTATCAATGGATCCATTTTTTTGATTTTTACTGGAGATTGGGAATAGATGGAATTTCTATAGGACCCATTTTACTGACAGGATTTATCACAACTTTAGCTACTTTAGCGGCTTGGCCCGTTACTCGAGATTCCCGACTATTCCATTTCCTAATGTTAGCAATGTATAGCGGTCAAATAGGACCATTTTCTTCTCAAGACCTTTTACTTTTTTTCATCATGTGGGAGTTAGAATTAATTCCCGTTTATCTACTTCTATCCATGTGGGGGGGAAAGAAACGTTTGTATTCAGCTACAAAATTTATTTTGTACACTGCCGGAGGTTCTGTTTTTTTATTAATAGGAGTTCTGGGTATTGGTTTATATGGCTCCAATGAACCGACATTAAATTTTGAAACATCAGCTAATCAATCGTATCCTGTAGCCCTGGAAATAATATTCTATATTGGATTTCTTATTGCTTTTGCTGTCAAATCACCGATCATACCCCTACACACATGGTTACCAGACACCCATGGAGAGGCACATTATAGTACTTGTATGCTTTTAGCCGGAATCTTATTAAAAATGGGAGCGTATGGGTTGGTTCGGATCAATATGGAATTATTACCCCATGCCCATTCTATATTTTCTCCCTGGTTGATGATAGTAGGCACAATTCAAATTATCTATGCAGCTTTAACATCTCCTGGTCAGCGTAATTTAAAAAAAAGAATAGCCTATTCCTCTGTATCTCATATGGGTTTCATAATTATAGGAATTGGTTCTATAAGCGATACAGGGCTCAATGGGGCCATTTTACAAATAATTTCTCACGGATTTATTGGCGCTGCGCTTTTTTTCTTGGCCGGAACGAGTTATGATAGAATACGACTTATTTATCTCGACGAAATGGGTGGAATGGCTATCGCAATTCCAAAAATATTCACGACTTTCAGTATCTTATCAATGGCTTCGCTTGCATTACCGGGCATGAGCGGTTTTGTTGCCGAATTGATAGTTTTTTTTGGAATACTTACTAGCCAAAAATATCTTTTAATGACAAAAGTATTAATTACTTTTGTAATGGCAATTGGAATGATATTAACTCCTATTTATTCATTATCTATGTTACGCCAGATGTTCTATGGATACAAGCTTTTTAATGCCCCAAACTCTTATTTTTTTGATTCTGGACCGCGAGAGTTATTTATTTCTATTTCTATCCTTTTACCTGTAATAGGTATTGGTATTTATCCCGATTTCGTTTTCTCATTATCAGTTGACAAGGTCGAAGCTATTATATCAAATTTTTTTTATAGATAGTTTTTGTCAATAAACCAAAATAAAAAATCTGATGATTTTTAAAATCGTTCATTGTACAAAAAAAGTCTTTTTCTGTTTTTAAGTTAAATAAAAAAAATGGAATTCTATATATAACCAGATATTTTTGACATTTTCGAGAACCATTTGAATCAAGTAATGAAAATGGAATGATTCAAATGGTTCTTGATGGTTTACGTGAGGGTTTCATATATATACGTATGCTGCCCTAGGCTTCTAGTTGTCAAGTACCTTATTCAATTAGATGGTAATGTAAATGAACCATAACTATGTAACCCTATTCCTAATAGATTAACCCCAAAATAGCATATCCAAATTATAAGAAAGCCCGTTGAGGCCACAATTGCAGAATTTACGCTTTCATAATTTTTATTTGTTCGAATATGTAAATAAATCGCAAATATGGTCCAAGTAATAAATGCCCAAGTCTCTTTTGGATCCCAATTCCAATAGGATCCCCATGCTTCATTAGCCCATACTGCTCCCGAAAGAATACCTATGGTTAAAAGGATAAACCCTAAACTAATAATACGATAACTCCATCGATCCAATTGTTGAATTAATTGATATCTGTAATAATTCTGAGAAGAAATCAAAGAAGTGTTTTGTAACACATTGTTTCTTTCATTCACGTATTGAATCTCACCAAAGGAAAACGACTCCGTTAATAAATTATTGCTTTTACTAATACTAAAAATCCTTATGAATTTTCGAAATGTAATGACTAGAAGAGCTAGTGATAATAATGATCCACACAAAAGAGCTGCATAGCCCAATACCATCATACTTACGTGCATCATTAACCAATGGGATTGGAGAGCAGGTACTAATATTGCGGATTGATGCATTTCGGTTAAAAGACCTGAAGTAGCGAAACCCTGGGTAAAAATAACACTTGGCGCCGTTATTGCGCTTAAATGGTTTTTTTGTTTTTTAAAATACGGAATCATATGAATAATGGAAAAACCCCACGAAAGAAAAATTAATGATTCATATAAATCGCTTAATGGTAAATGCCCAAAATAAATCCAACGAGTAACTAATAATCCTGTTATGCAGAAAAAAGTAGCTATCATCCCCTTTTCTGATGAATCATATAGTCCTACGATTTCATCGACAAATAAAGTTATCAAATGAATTGTAATTACAATTGAAATGATCGAAAAGGATATATGAGTTAATATACGCTCTAAAGTTGAAAATATCATAAAATTTATTAAAAAAGGGGCCTCAATTATAGGAATTGAAATAGGGAATTGAATTCATTATAGGGCTTACTCTTTTAGAAAAAGACATGCCGCTACTCGGACTCGAACCGAGATGCTCTAGCACTGCTTCCTAAGAGCAGCGTGTCTACCGATTTCACCATAGCGGCTTATTCGAAATCATAATAACCTATTTTTATTCAATCGTCGAGATTGAGGGGGTTAATTCAATATTTTTTAGGAAACATTCAAATTGATGACTAAAAATTTGTTTCAAAATTAGGCATTTAATCTAAACGTTTTCGTTAATAATATTAATTATTCTTATAATAGTTTTGTTTTTTATTTATTTTAGGGTATCCGTTTTTTAACTTAACTAACAACGGGGTTTTTCGTTTCATAGTTTATTACTTTATGGTCTCCTGAAAATAAAACGGAACATTTTGAACTAGATAATTTTGACTTCAATAGAACTAAAAAGTAAATTGATTATCGAGTCAAGTCGATGGGGAAGGTGATAATCCCCATCTTGAAAATGATAAAACATACCAAAACAAAAGGTGAAACCTTGTGCTTGCGTTTATTCTTTTTTCAAACAAAAGAATACCATTCACTTTTTGAATTCAGTAGACAACCGAATTATTATTTCTACTAAAAAATAACAAAACAAAATGAATTCCATTTTATATTGTTATTGATCAGGTTAAAACATTAGAGAATGGAAATAAGTTTTTTTTTATTAAATAAAAATTAAATAGTAATTTAGATTATTATCTATTATTAATTATTATCTATTATTATTAGATTAATATTATTTATAATCTTGATAACTTCTAAACTTTAGAAAAAAAAACTTATAAATAAATTATAACAAAAATGAGACTATTTTTTGAATTAGACCGATTCACATTATTTAGTCTATTGTTTGATTATTTATTTGTCACACAAAAAAAACTTTTTGAGCTACCGGTAGAAAGAGATTTCGCTAACGAAAAAGCTTTCAATGCTGCCCAATACCCTTTCCTTTTCCAAATATTTTTACGAATACGTTTTTTTGAACTAGAGGTGCGCTTTTTTGGCACTGCCATTTTTAAATTATAATCGGTTCATCGGTTGGATGTGAAAGACATCTATTGTTCAAAATCAATTGTTCTTTACTATATCTCTAGCTAGCTATTCTCTAAATTACATTCCCCTCATCATAAAAGGTGTATGAAAAATTGTCTAAAATATTACTAAGAACAATAAGATCTACTATGCCAAATAGAATAGATTGAAGTTGATAAAATAAAAAATACAAACAAAAGGGGTTGGGTCTTTGCTTTCTAGTTTTGTCATGTTCCATTCTTACATGTAATAAAATACATCGAAAGATTTAAAAACTCAATCCCTCTCCTGCTTAATAAAAAAAAAATGTAATAAATTTTCTTTTTCTATTATATTAATTAAATTGGTCAAGTTCGAAGAAAGGAATTTCCATTTTCAAACTCGAATGAGCCTAAGCCTAGTAGTTAATTGATTAAAATATACAAAATACTTTCTAAAACTAAAAGCCATTTTTTTACCCCTCCTTTTTTATTTTACATAAAAAAAGTGTGGGATACCAAAGCATTTCCTACAAATAGCTTTTATTGTAATGGAAGACAATCAATTAGTTCTAAAAAAATTTCTTAATGATTGGGAATAGCCGAACCAAACTGCAATAAATTGGTTTTGTTTTATGGGAAATAGGTTTTATGAGTCAAGTTATGGGCCCTATGATTCATATTAAATACTTTTTTGCTGTCATTATTTATCCTTGCTCTATAGATATAAATAAATTATTGTAATACGTAATAATTAGACCGAAATTGCAATTTTTCGTTTTTATCTTCATAAAATTTGACTTAATAATTTTAATTTCATATTAACAATTCAATATTAATAATAAATTTAATAATAAACAAAGTACATATTTATTTTTCACTCGTAAATTGTTCATATCATTTGACTAACCCTAACTCTTCATCTTCATTTGAAATATTTGAAGTAGTTTGGAAAGATTCCGAATAATTAAACCGGGGAAATTCTATTTAAGTTTTATTTTATATATCTTAATTTTTTTTATTAATCGATCGCTTTCAAAAGAAAAGAAATAAGAACTGGTGAATCAGAAACAATTAATTAAGATAATTTTTTTATTTATTTTTATATGGAATATACATATCAATATTCATGGATCATACCGTTCATTCCACTTCCAGTTCCTATGTTAATAGGAGCTGGACTTCTACTTTTTCCAACGGCAACTAAAAATCTTCGCCGTATGTGGGCTTTTCCGAGTGTTTTATTATTAAGTATAGTTATGATTTTTTCAGCCCATTTCTTTATTCAGCAACTAAATAACAATTCTGTTTATCAATATGTATGGTCTTGGACCATCAATAACGATTTTTCTTTAGAGTTTGGCTGCTTGGTTGATCCACTTACTTCTATTATGTCAATATTAATCACTAGTGTTGGGATTATGGTTCTTATTTATAGTGACAATTATATGTCTCATGATCGGGGATATGTGAGATTTTTTGCTTATATGAGTTTTTCCAATACTTCAATGTTGGGATTAGTTACTAGTTCTAATTTAATACAAATTTATATTTTTTGGGAATTAGTTGGAATGTGTTCTTATCTATTAATAGGTTTTTGGTTCACCCGACCTAGTGCGGCGAATGCTTGTCAAAAAGCGTTTGTAACTAATCGTGTCGGGGATTTTGGGTTATTATTAGGAATTTTAGGTTTTTATTGGATAACAGGTAGTTTTGAATTTCGGGATTTGTTTGAAATATTCAATAACTTGGTTTATAATAATGAAGTTAATCCTTTATTTGTTACTTTATGTGCCTTCCTATTATTTGCCGGCGCAGTTGCGAAATCTGCTCAATTTCCCCTTCATGTCTGGTTACCCGATGCCATGGAAGGGCCTACGCCTATTTCGGCTCTTATACATGCTGCTACCATGGTAGCAGCAGGAATTTTTCTTGTAGCTCGGCTTCTTCCTCTTTTCATAGTTATACCTTACATATTAAATCTAATATCTTTGATCGGTATAATAACATTGTTTTTAGGAGCTACTTTAGCTCTTGCTCAAAAAGATATTAAGAGAGGTTTAGCTTATTCTACAATGTCTCAATTGGGTTATATGATGTTAGCTTTAGGTATGGGTTCTTATCAAGCTGCTTTATTTCATTTGATTACTCATGCTTATTCGAAAGCTTTGTTGTTTTTAGGATCTGGATCTATTATTCATTCGATGGAAGCTATTGTTGGGTATTCTCCAGATAAAAGTCAGAATATGGTTCTTATGGGCGGTTTAAGAAAACATGTACCAATTACAAAAACTTCTTTTTTATTAGGTACACTTTCTCTTTGTGGTATTCCACCTCTTGCTTGTTTTTGGTCCAAAGATGAAATTCTTAGTGATAGTTGGTTGTATTCACCGATTTTTGCAATAATAGCTTATTCTACGGCAGGATTAACCGCCTTTTATATGTTTCGGATCTATTTACTTACTTTTGAAGGACATTTAAACGTTTATTTTCAAAATTACAGTGGCAAAAAAAGCAGCTCATTCTATTCAATGTCTCTGTGGGGTAAAGAAGGACCTAAAATTATGAAAACAAACTTTCGTTTATTCGATTTATTAATGATCAAAAATAACGAAAAGGCTCCTTTTTTAAACACATATCGAATTGATAGTAATGAAAATGTAAGAAGCATGGTGCAGCCTTTTATTAGTATTACTCATTTTGGCACTAAAAAAACTTTCTCATATCCCCATGAGTCGGACAATACTATGCTATTTCCCATGCTTGTATTGGTTTTATTTACGTTATTCGTTGGGGCCATTGGAATTCCTTTCTTCAATTATGAAGGAATGGATTTAGATATATTATCCAAATTGTTAACTCCGTCCATAAACCTTTTACATCAAAACCGAACCCACTCTGTCGATTGGTATGAATTTCTCACAAACGCAGTTTTTTCAGTCAGTATAGCTTATTGCGGAATACTTATAGCGTCCTTTTTATATAAGCCTGTTTATTCATCTTTACAAAATTTGAATTTATTTAATTCATTTGTTAAAAGGGTTCCTAATAAAATGCAAGTTTTGGGGGTTAAAATAATAAGTGTGATATATGATTGGTCGTATAATCGCGGTTACATAGATGTTTTTTATACAATATCCTTAACTAAGGGTATAAGAAGATTAGCTGAACTAACTCATTTTTTTGATAGACGAGTAATCGATGGAATTACGAACGGAGTAGGTATTGCGAGTTTTTTCGTAGGA